TGCGATCCCATAGAACGACATCACGATCCCCTGTGGGAAAAAAATTATTTGTTGAGAGGGAAAGAAATATATCAAATTCCTACCAAGATAGCTGGAAGTTCCAACTAATAAAAATCCTAATGAACCTAAAAAAAGGATAAAGGCCCAGCAGAAATTACTTGTTTTTCGAGACCCCCTTATAAGTTCTATCCGTATACGTTCTGATCGCCAATTCATACTAATCTAGTTGCATTTAATTTGACTTAATTGAATTGATAGAATAACCAAAATGAATTTCACTTATACTTTTACTTTACTTAACGCTATTTTGTTTCTGAAGTAACTCTCATCAACTAGAACTATTCGAATGTGAACCTATCGGGGTAATTCATAAAAACCGTTCGATCGAAAATAAGACCGTCCCCTTCATACGACCCCGCCTTAGATATCTACAAGCATTGACTTTCTATTTCAAACATGGCTTGACCCGTCCTGATCTATTGATTTGAAAATAGTGAAAATGAATTTACTCCTATATCAGGTTTCGCATGTCTTGCACTTATGTTCGAAAGAAATCATGTATTATACCATATTCCACTTTCCAATAAATAGATAGATATCCGTGTTATGATTCAATAAAGTCTAAGTCGTGAAAAAATGGGATTTAGCCTCACCATCTAGCCTAAATAATCTTGTTTTTTTGAACATGAAGAAATAAAGAAGCCATTGCAATTGCCGGAAATACTAGGCCTACGAAAGGCACAAAAATAGAGGGAAGGTTTATATCTGTCATAGAATGGGTACCTCGATTTATTATTTGTACCTGTTTGTTATATTGTTCTAAAATTATCTTAACTTAATTAGAATTCTAATTCTATATAATTATACTAATTATATCTAAGTGAGTATAGTATATACTAAGTTCAAGAAATGTATAACTAACTTAATTAACCGGCGCCATAAAAAATATATGTTTGATAATCAACTTTTTTATTCTTCACCTTTTATTTTTCTTTTGCTCTTGTCTTTTAATTCAATATAAATAAAGAAAGAGTTGCTTACAAAGTCCCGAAAGATTCTAACGAATCCCAAGAGATATTCTCTTGTTAGTCAAAACGGAGACTCTCCGACAAGAAAAATATTAAGATGCAAAAGGCTTTTTTTTAGAATTTTCCATATGTAAGAAAGATAAAATTCGTTTTATTTGCCAAATTAAAAATTTACAGAAGCAGAAGTAAGAATGTTGTATAGAATAGAGGTTCTCTCTGATTAGTAATCAGGAATGGAATATGAAGTCAAATAAAAAAAAACAATTTATCCGCAACTTTTGATTCTTTATATTCTATATAGTTATAGAATTAGTATTGCAACCACGAAAACCCCATCCCCAGTATTCTATTATAATGGATTCTTTATCGTTTTGACTTTGGTTGATTACGACAACTAACTACTTTTTTGTGACAAAAAAAAATAATTGACCTTACTGTTCGATCGAATTTTGATTCAAAGGAAAGAAAGCGTGCAACTGAAATAACTCACTTAGAACGCCTTTTAAAGGATTACGTGGTACAATTGGATCAAATAAACCCTTATCGAATAAATATTCAGCTTCTTGTGAACCCTCAGGTACTTTTGTATTCAATGTTTCTTCAATTACTCTTTTACCCGCAAATGCAATGTAGGCGTTGGGTTCGGAAATAATGATATCTCCCAACATACCAAAACTCGCTGTCACCCCCCCAGTAGTAGGGGATGTAAGAATTGATACATAAAATAACTTTTTATTTGATTGATAATCAAATAAAGCCGACGAAATTTTAGCCATTTGCATCAAGCTCAAACTTCCTTCTTGCATGCGTGCCCCGCCGGAAGCACATATTATAATAAGGGGTAGATTTTTATTAGTAGCATACTCAATCAAACGAGTGATTTTCTCTCCTACTACAGATCCCATACTACCTCCCATAAACTTAAAATCCATAACACCTATTGCTACAGGAATGCCATTTAGTTGACCTATACCTGTTTGAACGGCTTCGGTTAACCCCGTCTCTTTTTGATAAGAATGAATACGATCTTTATAGAGTTCCTCCTCCGAATGAAATTCAATGGGATCCGTTGAGACCATGTCTTCATCCATAGGATCCCAAGTACCTGGATCAATCGAGAGTTCGATTCTCTCTGAACTACTCATTTTCAAATGATATCCGCATTCATCACAAATGTTCGTTTTTGACTTCAACAATTTCTTATAATTTAATTCATAACAATTTTCACATTGAATCCATAAATTGCTGTATTTTTTAGTGACCTCAAGATTCTTATCCCTACCATTTGTCTTAGCGGTAGTCTGACTTTCATCAAAAATGTAATTATCGCTGTAATTGTCACTATCACTTAAAACAGAATTATCAATACGCATTTCAGAATGAAGATAACTGTCAATACAACTATTAATGTGATTATTCAAACTAGATTTAGTATCGTACATGTAAAGGTCATAATGGGGATCGTCACTTTT